TTACTCTATTATTTAAAATTAAATTATTGAATATTTCGAATAAATCCTGAAATTCAAAACTGCCAGTTATCCAATAAAGACCTAAAATTCCTAATAATAAACCAAAATCCCCTACACGATTAGTTACAAAAGCTTTTTGACAAGCATTCGCCGCAACAGGTCGTGTGAACCAAAAACCTATTAATAAATATGAACACATTCCAACTAATTCCCAAAAAAAATAAACTTGGATCAAATTAGAACTAGTAACTAATCCTAACATTGAAGTATTAAAAAAACCCATATAAGCAAAAAACCTCAGATATCCTTGATCATGAGACATATAATTGTCACTATAAATCAGAACCAAAATTCCAACAGTTGTAATTAATATTGACATAATAGAAGTAAGTGGATCAATAAAGTAACCGAACTCAAAAGAAAATTCATTATTTATGGTCCAAGACCATACATTTTGATGAATAGAACTTATAAAAATTTGTTGAATAAATAGATAGAGTGAAAAGATCATAACTATACTTAACAAAAAAATACTCAGAAAAGTCCACATACGCCGAAGGTTTTTTGTTGCTGTCGGAAAAAGTAGAAGTCCAACTCCTAGTAAAATAGGTACTGGAAGTGGAATGAAAGGGATGATCCATGAATATTGATATGTATGTTCCATAAAAAAAAAAACCCTTTTTTTTTTATTCTTAAATTTTTTATTTCTTATTCACTGGTTTGTATATATATATTTTTTTTTTCAAAAGGTACAATAAAAAAGCACGCGATTTCAAACCGAAATATAAATTTTTTGAATTAGTATAATCCTTCATAAATCTTTGAAACGAAATATATATTCAAATCAAAAAATTAGAAGTGATTAAATAATATTACTAAGCTATTGCCAAAAAAAATTATTTGTCTTTTTTTATTACTACTAAATAAAATTGTGATTTTATACAGATACAGAAAAAGTTAATTATAATTCCGTATTACAATAATTTATATACATATAAAAAGAATAGAACAAAGATTTACACGACAAAAAAATACTTAATATTAATTATATAAGAAAAAAACTTTACATAAAAAATTATTTTAGTTTGATAATTTAGAATTATTAAGGAATTAATTTTAATTTTTGGAATTTAGTGACTGTCTTCCAGTACACTAAGTGATCTTTTTTGCAAGAAAGATTATTATAATCGATATTATTTTTTACATATCAAGTAAAGAAATTTCAGAATTTTATTGATAATATAATCTATCAGTAGAGATTAATTAAATGAGCACTCCCGTACGGATTTCAAACGTTAAATAAAATAAAATTTTAATAACCAAAATTTATAAAAAAAGTAAAAAACCGTTGGGTTTTAAACTTTTTAATTTTTTTTTTTGTTTTTAAAATAATATATAATAAAATTTTAAAGAAAAAACTCAATATGGAGTACGAAAGAATAGCATAATAAATGTCTTTGACATCCAATTATACCACTGAAAAACTTTTTTTTTTCATTTTTGAATGGCAGTTCCAAAAAAACGTACTTCTATCTCGAAAAAGCGTATTCGTAAAAAAATTTGGAAAAGGAAGGGATATTGGACATCGTTGAAAGCTTTTTCGTTAGGTAAATCACTTTCTACAGGTAATTCAAAAAGTTTTTTTGTACAACAAAATAAATAAAAAACACTATAATAATTAGAATTATCCTAACAAAAAAACTAATTTTTTAGAAAAAAAAATAAATTAGGAACCAAAAGAGGAAAAAAAGACAATATATAGATAAAAACAAAGGTTAACATTTATTTTTATTTCCAAACAAGGGATTCTTATTTTCCCCATCACTAACTTGATGCAATAATAAAAAAAGATCTTGTATTTCCTCTTAACGAGGAAATACAAGATCTTTAAGCGAAATCAATAGGTTCTTAAAATTAATTAATTCTAAGTAAAAAACTTTGTAACTTTATACTTTTAGGAATTATTTTTTATCTGAATTGTTATATTCTTTACTTGGAATCAAATTTATAAAAGCATCTATCCACAACAAGTGAATATTAGATAATAATAAATAATAATATATTATATTATTTCTAAGTGATCAAAAAATCTTATGTTTGTACAATATAAAAAGATGTAACAAAACAGATGGTTTGATAATTATTTTTTTTATCTTGAGCAATTAGGCAAATCTTATTTTATTTAAAATTTATAAGGATTTTGGCGAAGTTTTAATTTTTAGAAAAAGCATTTTTTTTTTATTCTATTCTATAAAAAAAAAGAAAGTACAAAAAGTTAATTTAAAAAATTTAAACGAACTCAGGTAAAAAAAAAAGATATTAATTGAATTAAAACCCCAAAAACCTATTTAAACTGGTTTTTATTCATTAAATCAATTGTAAATTCCATTGAATTGGCCTCTTTATTTATATTTTAATCTCGACGATTGAATAAAAACTTGTTAGTATTGTTTTGAACAAGTTGCCGCTATGGTGAAATTGGTAGACACGCTGCTCTTAGGAAGCAGTGCTATAGCATCTCGGTTCGAGTCCGAGTAGCGGCATAAGATCTTATAAAAGAGATATTATATTATAAGTTTTATAATCAAACTAATACCCGACTTTTTTCGAAAATCGGGTAAAACCTAGTATTAATTTATTAATTTTTAACAAATTTTTTATGATTTTTTCAATTTTAGAGCATATATTAACTCATATATCTTTTTCGGTCGTTTCTATTGTACTGACAATTTATTTTTTAACTTTATTAGTTAATTTAGATGAAATCATAGGATTTTTTGATTCATCAGATAAAGGAATCGTAATTACGTTTTTTGGTATAACAGGATTATTATTCACTCGTTGGATTTATTCAGGACATTTTCCATTAAGTAATTTATATGAATCATTAATTTTTCTTTCGTGGGCTTTTTCAATTATTCATATTGTTTCCTATTTTAATAAAAAACAAAAAAATCACCTAAACGCAATAACTGCGCCAAGTGCTATTTTTATTCAGGGTTTTGCTACTTCAGGTCTTTTAAACAAAATGCCTCAGTCTGCAATATTAGTACCAGCTCTCCAGTCCCAGTGGTTAATGATGCACGTAAGTATGATGATATTAGGCTATGGCGCTCTGTTATGCGGATCATTATTATCAATAGCTCTTCTAGTCATTACATTTCGCAAAGTTGGCCCTACTTTTTGGAAAAAGAATATAAAAGAAAATAATTCATTTAAGAAATTATTTTATTTTGATGTAATTTACGACATAAATGAAAGAAATTCTATTTTACTACAACAAAACATTAATTTTAGTTTTTCTCGAAATTATTATAGGTATCAATTGATTGAACAATTAGATTATTGGAGTTTTCGTATTATTAGTCTTGGATTTATTTTTTTAACCGTCGGCATTCTTTCAGGAGCTGTATGGGCTAATGAGACGTGGGGTTCATATTGGAATTGGGATCCAAAAGAAACTTGGGCGTTTATTACTTGGACCATATTCGCAATTTATTTACATATTAAAACAAATAGGAATGTTAGGGGTATAAATTCTGCAATTGTGGCTTCTATAGGCTTTCTTTTAATTTGGATATGCTATTTTGGCGTCAATCTTTTAGGAATTGGTTTACATAGTTATGGTTCATTTACATCGAATTAAATAAAACATTAACCAAAAAATAAAGGAATCCAAATTCAAATAAAAAAGAATAGCATCTATATATAACTTCATATAAGTTAAGAAATCTAATTTAGTTTTAGTAGTAAATAATCAAGAACCTTTTGAATCAAGTAGTACAATGATTCAAAAGGTTCTCACAATACAAAGACCAAAGACTTCTGATTACAATTCAATTTAATGCTTTTTTTTATTTCCTGAAAACTAACCATAAAAAAAATTAGATAAAATGGATTCGACCTTGTCACTTGCTAATGAGAGCACAAAATCAGGATAAATCCCAATACCTATTATTGGTAGAAGAATAGAGATTGAAAGAAATAACTCTCGGGGTCCAGAATCAAAAAAAGAAAAGTTTTTGACATTAATTAACTTGTATCCATAGAACATTTGGCGTAACATAGATAATAAATATATAGGAGTTAATATCATTCCAACTGCCATTACAAAAATAATTAAAATTTTTGAAATTAATAAATATTTTTGGCTGGTAATTATTCCAAAAAAAACGATTAATTCTGCAACAAAACCACTCATGCCCGGTAATGCAAGGGAAGCCATCGATAAGATAGTAAACATTGTAAATATCTTTGGAATGGAGATAGCCATTCCACCCATTTCATCAAGATAAACAAGCCGAATTCTATCATAACTAGTTCCTGCCAAGAAAAAAAGTGCAGCGCCAATAAATCCATGAGATATTATTTGTAAAATAGCTCCATTAAGTCCAGGGTCCGTTATAGAACCAATACCTATAATTATAAAACCCATATGAGATACAGAAGAATAGGCTATTCTCTTTTTTAAATTACGTTGACCAGGAGATGTTGAAGCTGCATAAATTATTTGGATTGTACCGACTACCATCAACCAAGGAGAAAACATAGAATGAGCGTGAGGCAATAATTCCATATTGATTCGAACCAACCCATATGCTCCCATTTTTAATAAGATTCCAGCGAGAAGCATACAGGTACTGTAATGTGCCTCGCCGTGTGTGTCAGGTAACCAAGTATGTAAAGGTATAATCGGTGATTTGACGGCAAAAGCAATAAGAAATCCAATATAAAATAGTATTTCGAGTGTGACAGGATAGGATTGATTAGCTAATAGTTCTAAATTTAATGTTGGTTCGTTAGAACCATATAAACTTATACCTAAAACTCCTATTAATAAAAAAATAGAACTTCCTGCAGTGTATAAAATAAATTTTGTAGCTGAATACAGACGTTTCTTTCCACCCCACATGGATAAAAGTAGATAAACGGGAATTAATTCTAATTCCCACATGATGAAAAAAAGTAAAAGATCCCGAGAAGAAAATGATCCTATTTGACCGCTGTACATTGCTAACATCAGGAAATGGAATAATCGGGAATCCCGAGTAACAGGAAAAGCCGCTAAAGTAGCTAAAGTAGTAATAAATCCCGTCAGTAAAATTGTTCCTATAGAAAGTCCATCTATTCCCATTCTCCAGTAAAAATCAAAAAAATTTATCCATTTATAATCTTCGGACAGTTGAATTAATGGATCGTCCATTTTATAATTATAACAAAAAGCGTAGGTCGTTAGAAGAAGTTCTAATATACAAATGCATATAGTATACCATTTATTTACTTTATTTCCCCTATGCGGGAGAAATAACATTAACGAACCAGCAGATATTGGAAAAACAACAATTATTGTTAACCAAGGAAAATCATTCGTGGTAAAGACAAGATACACCAGGTCCAAAGAACGCGTACTCAAAAAAAATATATAAATAAAAAAATATAATTTAACTTTTTTGAGTACGAGTACTTGTCAATAAAAAAAATAAAATTTATTCCAAATTTATTCAAATGAGGTTTTCGGTAACGTATCAATAAGCTAGACCCATGCTTCGAGTTGTTTCATTCCATAAATAAACTCGAACGCTCAAAAAATCCGTCGGACAGGCAGATTCACATCTCTTACAACCAACACAGTCCTCGGTTCTTGGAGCGGAAGCTATTTGCTTAGCTTTACATCCATCCCAAGGTATCATTTCTAATACGTCTGTAGGGCATGCTCGGACACATTGAGTACATCCTATACAGGTATCATAAATTTTTACTGAATGTGACATAGGATCTATAGTTTTTTGAATGTCATAAATTTTCAATCTAGTAAACTTCTAACTGAATGATATATTAAAATACTAGATGAAGCAATGATTTCCTTTAATAGAATTTTTGTAATGAATTCTGGCTCAATTGATTAAAAAAAGGGGCTAAAATACTTTGATTTCTTATATTTTCACAAATATAATTTAGTAAATCATAACCTATTATATATATATATATATATATGCAAATTAAAATCTATAATTTTTTTATTTATGCTACTTATTTAATAAGGTCGATTGGTTGATGCGAGTTGATTTTCTGTTACGATAAATTGACGAAACTATAGCTAATCCAATAGCTGCTTCAGCGGCTGCAATTGCTATAACAAAAATGCAGAAAATATCCCCTTTTAGTTGGGAATTATCAAAAAAATCAGAAAATGTTACGAAATTCATATTAACTGCATTGAGTATAAGTTCAAGACACATAAGAGCCCTAACCATATTTCGACTCGTGATCAATCCATAAAGACCAATCAAAAATAAATAGGCACTCAAAACAAGTACATGTTCGAGTATCATTCAGCAACTCCTTATCAATTTTGATTCATTTCAATATGAACAATAATTCACCGGATTCAATCAACTAGAATATAACAAAAAAGTACCAATAAAAACTATATTAGGTAAAATTTAGGTAAAAAAAAATATCATAACATACACAAAGTTTTCTTTAGTCTTTACTAATTGAACGTTTTTTTATTGACGAGCCACCGAAATTGCACCTATCAAAGCAACTAAAAGAATTATTGAAATGAGTTCAAATGGAAGAAAAAAATCTGTTGATAAATGAATTCCTATTTGTTGACTATTACTTATTAAATCTTGCTCTAGAATCTGGTTTAATCTTGTAGTCCAAATAACCCCGTACCATGACGTATCGAGAATTGTAGAAATTAATAAAAAAAGAATAGTTGTACAAACCAACGAAGTAATCCCATTGCCAACGGTCCACAGATTGAAATTTGTGGAATATTCTGAATCATTCATGAACATCACAGCAAATATGATTAAAACATTTATGGCCCCCACGTAAATAAGGAGTTGTGCAGCAGCTACAAAATGGGAATTTGATAGAATATACAATAAAGATATACAAACAAGAACAAATCCTAAGGAAAAGGCCGAAAATATTGGGTTGGGAAGTAATACCACTCCCAGACCTCCTACTATAATACCGGATCCCAGAAAAACTAAAAGAAAATCATGTATTGGTCCAGGCAAATCCATTATATTATTAAAAAAAGAAAAAATCGAAACCCTTTTCATGACCTTATTAATTTAACCGGGGAATTTGTTTTTAATATGTTTCTAATAGAGTGAAATTAGAATCTAATGGATATGAATTTATGTAGATACAATTATTAGACAGTTTCGCTTTTTTATGCTAAAGTGTTCAACCTATCTGTTTAAATAAAGTAATTATGAATTTATTATATTAAAAGAATGAGTCTTAATACTTAATATTATTATATAAATATAATACAAGTTTTTAATTAAATTCTTTATATAATTCAAAAAATTTGAATTCTTTTTTTAATAAACTTAATGGGTTTACCCATTTTTTGTTTGAGGTGAATTTAAAATTGTTCGAATAGTGTAATCGTCAATTACTGACATTGGTAAACGACCCAAAGCTATTTGATTATAATTCAATTCGTGACGATCATAAGTTGAAAATTCATATTCTTCAGTCATTGACAAACAATTTGTTGGACAATATTCAACACAATTACCGCAAAATATACAAATTCCAAAATCAATACTGTAATTAAGCAATCGTTTTTTTCTAATATTCGTTTCCAATTTCCAATCAACAACAGGTAGATCTATAGGACATACTCGAACACATACTTCACAAGCAATGCATTTATCAAATTCAAAATGGATTCGCCCGCGGAAACGTTCCGAGGTTATTAATTTTTCATAGGGATATTGAATAGTTACAGGTAAACGATTTGTGTGGGATAAGGTAATCATGAAACCTTGACCAATATACCTTGCAGCTCGTAGGGTTTGTTGACCATAATTCATGAACCCGGTTATCATAGGAAGCATATTGTAATTATCTATGAATAATTTTATCTTTGTTTCTTTCTCTTGTTTAAAACAAGTAATGAAAATATTGGATTCATTTTCAATTTATAGTGAAAAGAGTTGGAAAGAAGTTGTTAATAATAGATTACCAAGGGAAATAGGTAAAAGAAATTTCCATCCAAGATTTAGTAGTTGATCCATTCTTAGCCTAGGTAAAGTCCATCTTGTTGCGATAGAAATGAACAAGAACAAATATGTTTTAGCTAATGTAATAAAGATACCAATTGTTGTTACAAAAGTTTGATCCCTTTCAAATAGCTCCAGAATAGATATATACGGAATAGAAATATTCCAACCGCCTAAGTATAGAACTGTCACAAATAATGAGGAAATTAATAGATTTAGATAAGAAGCAACGTAAAATAAACCAAATTTGATACCTGAATATTCAGTTTGATAACCTGCTATTAATTCTTCTTCCGCTTCTGGTAAATCAAACGGTAATCTCTCGCATTCTGCTAGGGAAGAAATTAGAAAAATGATAAAACCTATAGGTTGACGCCACAAATTCCATCCCCAAAAACCATATTTTGATTGTGCCTCAACTATATCAACTGTACTTAAACTGTTAGATAATCCTAGTCGGTGATAACATTACTATTCTCACCGCTATTGCAAAACCGTACATGAGGTCTTCGCCTCATACGGCTCCTCGGGGGCCATAAATAAATCTAAGGACCAGATTAGTATTATTTAGATGGATATGATGTGTTCTAAAATAGATTAAATATAAATATATCTGGGGTCCCGAATTATACCAATGGAATTCTGTCTGCTCAAATTCTAAGAATAAAAAAAAGCGCTTCGGAATTCATCTCATCCTTTACAAATTTTAATTTCTATTTGTTGAGTAATAACTTAATCCTTTAATAAAAAACTCCTTGTAAAAATAAAAAAAGGTATTTCAGCCCATCGTGGTTTTCAATTACGAAAAAGAATTAGACATCCTATTAGTTTATTATTCATGACAGAAATTCTATTTTATTTTCGAAATATATGAAAAAAAATATCCTTGTTTCGTTCCTATTCTTCTTTCCTTTTTAATAAAAAAGTTGGTGGGCTTAAAAAATAAAAGATTATTTCGTTTCTGATAGTCATTACATTTATCGGTGGATAGGAGCATACTCTGAATCGGAATCTTGGGGAGTACTGTCTGATCATTTCTACTAATTTCAAGCCCCAATTAATCTTCTTTTTTTGTTATCTTATGGTATGCATAAATATCCTTGGCAATTTGTTTAATCTCTATTCTATCTATTACAAATTCTTTGTGTATTTTGGTGTTTCTAACCATCCACTCACTTTTACCTAATTGCCGCTCACTTTGTAATACATGTATGTTAATCTATATAACTGATAGTGAAAACGCCATACGGTTAATATTTTGAACCCGCTTCAAGCCAGGATGACTAAATCAACCAACCTTGGGGTAAAGTGATTATTACGATTATGTTTATTTACGTTTAACCTTTGTACATAGGAAATGAGACTCAAATTTTTTACTGCTAATTTCTGAGCAGTTTTTTTCACTCATATATAACTATCAAATTCCTTTTATTAAGATTAACCCAAAAATAAATATATATTCCGTTTTTAACTTATTCGTCTATAAGAAACGTAATAGTAAAAATGTTTATATTTCAACGAATCGCACGTAGAGATATTGATAAAACACATAGAGTTAATGGTATTTCATAACTAATCGATTGGGCAGCAGCTCGCAGACCACCTAAAAAAGAATATTTATTATTTGATCCATATCCTGACATAAGAAGTCCAATAGGAGCAATACTTGAGATGGCAATCCATAAAAAAATACCGATATTGAGATCCGCTAAAACAAGGTGATTGCTAAAGGGAATTACTGAATAACTTAGTAAAATTGAGATAACTGCTATCGACGGTCCAATACTAAATAAAGGACTATTTCCTCTAGCTGGACGAAGATCTTCTTTGAAAAGTAGTTTTGTCCCGTCGGCTAGGGCTTGAAGAATTCCCAACGGGCCGGCGTATTCAGGTCCAATACGTTGTTGTATCCCTGCAGATATTTCTCTTTCTAACCACACAATTACTAGTACACCTGTTACGATTCCCAATACAAGAGAAAATATAGGGACAAACATCCATATTAGTCCGTAGACCTCTTTTAAATATTCCAATCTAACAAAAGAATTTATAGTTTGTACTTCTGTTGCATAAATTATCATTTTAACGATCAACCTCTCCCATAATTATATCTATGCTACCGAGTATCGTCATAATATCAGCCAATTTCATTCTTTTAACTAGTTCAGGAAGAATTTGCAAATTAATAAAACCCGGTGGTCTTATTTTCCATCTCCAAGGAAAACCACTTTGATCTCCTATGAGAAAAATTCCCAACTCCCCTTTTGGGGCTTCAACTCTTACATAAAGTTCTTGTTTCGATAATTCAAAAGTAGGAGAAGGTTTTTTACTAATGAATCGATATTCAAAATCATTCCATTCTGGATTCCTTTTTTTATCAAAGCCTCTGCTTTCTAAATTCTCATAGGGACCTCCCGGAAGTCCTTCCAGAGCCTGTTGAATAATTTTTATGGATTCTGTCATTTCGCTAAGTCGTACTAAATAACGAGCTAATGAATCCCCTTGTTTTTGCCATTGAATTTCCCATTCAAATTCATCGTAAGACTCATAACGATCAACTTTACGAAGATCCCAAGGTATTCCGGATGCGCGTAACATTGGTCCGGATAAACCCCAATTTATTGCTTCTTCCCCACCAATAATCCCAACTCCTTCAACCCGTTCTAAAAAAATAGGATTTCGTGTAATCAGTTTTTGATATTCAACAACCTCGGTTAAAAAATAATCACAAAAATCCAAGCATTTATCTATCCAACCATAAGGTAAATCAGCCGCAATTCCTCCAATACGAAAAAAATTATGCATCATTCTCATACCGGTGGCAGATTCGAATAGATCATATATAAATTCTCGTTCTCTGAAAATATAGAAAAAAGGAGTCTGTGCACCAATATCTGCCATAAAAGGGCCGAGCCATAACAGATGAGAAGCTATACGACTCAATTCCAGCATAATTACTCTGATATAGCTGGCCCTTTTAGGAACTTGAATATTTCCCAATTGTTCTGGTCCATTTACTGTTATTGCTTCTGTAAACATAGTAGCTAAATAATCCCATCGCGTTACATAAGGTAAATATTGTATAATTGCTCGGTTTTCTGCAATTTTTTCCATTCCCCTGTGTAAATAACCCAATATGGGTTCACAGTCAACAACATCCTCGCCATCTAGAGTAACAATTAAGCGAAGAACACCATGCATGGATGGGTGGTGAGGTCCCATATTTACTATCATAAGATCTTTTCCTGTAACAGGTCTCTTCATAAGTTTTTCCTTGATTCGTTCTAGCATGAATTATATTGCTGAAAAATAAGTTTATCAAAAAATTAAATATCTAAAAAATTAATTAATTCACAATTTTGTAATTTAACGAGTTTTTAATTCCCGAATATTCAACTGATTAATTAATTCTTTATAACGTACTCTATTTTTTTTTGACAAATAAGCCAGCAGTCGTTGACGTTTTCCCAGAATTTTTCGTAGACCCCTCTGAGATAAATAATCTTTTCTGTGCAATTCCAAATGTGAAGTAAGTCTTCGTATCTTATTAGTGAAACTGAATACTTGAAATTCAACAGATCCCCTGCTTTCGTCTTTTTTTTCTTGAAATGAAATGAATGAATTTTTTATCATAAAAAGAAATCCTTCCCTTTTTTATATGAATTGAAAGATATGAGTTTTACTGATCAGTAATAATAGTGGTATTTTTTTTGTACAAGGATCTGAATTTAATTAGCAACTTATTATTCTTAATTTTATTAAAAAGTATAAATTTAGATCTAAAAAGGAGGATTCTTTTAATTTATTTATGTATCTGTTCTGATTGGTATCTACGTCATTGATTAAATTAATCTCATGTATAAAGATTAAATTTAAAACAATCCCTCATATTTGTGCATAGAGTTGTTTTCCGTAACTTATATATTATATATAGTAAAAAGGATCTATCATTAATGAATTTTAAATCGTGTATACATATGTATTCTTATCATACTGAAACGATTTCCGTTAGTAGTATTAAACCAATAGCGATTCATACAAGCTAAATCTTCTAATCTAAAGTTGGGCCAAAGAAAGGATTTTAATTTAATTAGGTTTTTTTTATCCTTATCAAGATCTTTCTTTTTATGTAAAACTGTGGTCCAGTTTTGAATATTCTTATCAAATCTTGAATTTATATCTCTCGTTTCTTTTTTTTTTAAGTTGAAACAAATTAGAATTCGAAATTCTCTACGTCGTTTAGGGGATAGAATATTTTCCGGAACAAAGAAATCATAATTATTTTTTTTTTTATTTACAGTTTTGTTTTGATATTTTGTAATGGATTTTTCAATTTTTTTTTTGTATCTTTTATTATTTTTTTTTTTTTTTTTATGAACCAATGAAATACCTATGGTTCTATATATCATAAGTTGTCCATCGTTTTTTACAGACAAACGTACAGGTTCAATAATAAAAATTCCTTTTTTCATTAATTTTGCAAAAGTGAAATTCTTCTCAATCATTAGAATGTCTAGACTCATCTCCCCTCTTTCAATAGAAGATATCGCTATATCGTTTGGATTTTTTAGTCTAACCAAGAGACAGTATACTTTTACATTATTGAGAATTTTTTGATTAAAAAAACAATTCCATCGCAATTGAAAACGCGAATACCTTGTGAGAAATAAATCGAGTTCCGCTTCTGTATTGCTTTTGTATTGTTTTTTATTTTTACGTTTTTTTATCTTCGATTCCGCATAATTTTCTTCAATATTTTTTTCTTGGTTTGATAGAGCTGGTTCAGGATTTCTTTTTTTTTCTTTATCTGATTCAAGCTCTCCTTGACCCGCCAATTCGTTTTCTTCTTTATTTAGATTATAAAATCGAAGGGATTTTTTTTCGTTTGATCGTATAAAACCTTTTTTCTTTCCAGTGATCTTTTTATTAACATTTTTTTTTTCATTAAAATTGAAAAGAAGTAATTTAATTGGTATAACCCAAGGTTTCTTTTTATATGTACTAGAAAAAAATAAAAATTCTGGAAAGAAAAAAAATTCAAAATTTGTTATACGACGATTTATTATTTCTTCATTCATTCCCATCCAATCAAAAAGGTTTCTTTTTTTATTGGCAAGACCCGTCTTAGTTATTTTATCAACTCTTTGATAATTCTGAACTTTAGTCTTAATATATTTTTTTTTACTCTTGGTATCAATCCAGGGCTCAATATTTAATTTTTTTCTAAACCAAAAGTTTAGAATTCTCCAATCCAAATATTTTCTATGCCGGATTTCCCCCATACCCCGAATATTATATTTTTCTAGAAAATAAGAGATTAAACAATTATCTAGAGTAATACCTATAGACATGTCAAAAAATTTTTTTTCTGTAGAATGAATATATTTGTAGCAAAAAAGATTATATATAGAATCTTTTTTTAAATTATGTTTTGGATTTAATAACGAGTCGGCTTCAAAAAAATTTTGTTTTTTGTAATTATCAACTTTGTTTTTTTCATTTGAATCCTCTTTGGTTAAACTTGGCTTTAGAACTAGAGAGTCTTCGTTTATTTTCTTTTTCCTTTTTTGGGTTACTAATCTAGCCCACGCAACCTTAGGTAAATTGTATTGATAATGACTTCGTAACCAGTTTTTCCATGGATTTACTTCGGAATTTAAAAGTGTTTTATCTTTTAATTCATAATGAAAGATTCCTTGTTCTTGAAAAAAATCCTTTATTTGATTCTTAACAAAAAAGGATGTTATGCATATGTTATATTCAAGAACAGCCTTTAATTTCGAAAAGTTACTAACTTGGATTTTTGATAATTTGTAAAATACATATGCTTGTGATAAAGAGCATAGGTCATAACTAAAAAATTTTTTTTTTGATATTAAATTTTTTATAGTCGAAATAAAATAAATGGTATTTTTTTTTTTTAATTTTTCTCCAGTTTCTTCATTCTTGTAAATATATTTATCAATAATTGTTTTTGTTGATTCAAAAAAAAGTTGTGTAGTAATTCTTGGAATATTAATGATACCTAGAAAAATAGCTATAGACAGTTGTTCGATGCAAAATTTTATAAAAAAAACGGATTTACGAATTAATCGGGTATTTTGTCTTTTGAATGTCTGCCAAAATTTTTTTGATGACTTAATTATTTTATAACCATAATGCGATTTGTTACAACTATTAGTTAGGTTTTGTTTTTCTTTTGAAATTTCTTCTATTTGATTTCTGATTGTCTTTATTCTATCAATCAAAATTTTTTTTTTTTTTTCGCTGAGTGAAGAATTTATCCACTCCGTGGATTTATTTTGAACAGATAGTTCATCAATCATCTGATTACTCATTATTGAATCTTTTTTAGTTTCATTTAATTCATATATTTCTCTCAGGCCAAATAATGGAATTAGATTTCGTTTTGAAAGGTCTTTCATTTTTCCTTTTATAAAAAGAAAGTTTTTGATAATCCAGTGTTTAATTTCTTTTGCGACTTTTAGGAAAATTGTTGCTCTTTCTTTGAAAATCCTTAAAACCAGAAAAGACTTAGTTTTGAGTTTTTTTATTCTTTTTTTTAATTCTTTAGAAATAGGTTCAAAAAAAGAGGGCTTTTTTTGGGCAGAACCAAACGGTAGTTCGGTTTCCACCCCCCAAACTGTTAAAAAACAAAAATCGTTTTTTTCTACTTTGTCTTTTGTTTTTTTTAGACGAGCCTTCTGAGATGATTGAAATTTAGATTTATGCCAAGGTTTAAGATAAAAAGGAAATAGGATTTTTATCTGAATACCATCCGTTAACCAGTTTCTTGGAAATTCTGTTTCGGACAGTTGAACCCCATTATAAGTGCATTTAACATGCATTTCACGTTTCCAATCCTTTAAATCCTCGGACCACTCGGGAAATTGAAATAATAACATACGGACGCTATTTTTAATTATTATCAATAAAGGTAATATAATATATTTTCTAAGAATAGATT